GCTAGCGTAGCTTAATTAAAGCATGACACTGAAGATGTTAAGATGAGCCCTAGAAAGCTCCGCGGGCACAAAGGTTTGGTCCTGACTTTACTATCAACTTTAGCTAAACTTACACATGCAAGTATCCGCACCCCTGTGAGAATGCCCTACAGTTCCCTGCTCGGGAACAAGGAGCCGGTATCAGGCACAACCCATCCCCCAAGCCCATGACACCTTGCTTAGCCACACCCTCAAGGGAACTCAGCAGTGATAGACATTAAGCCATAAGTGAAAACTTGACTTAGTTAAAGCTAAGAGGGTCGGTAAAACTCGTGCCAGCCACCGCGGTTATACGAGAGACCCGAGTTGTTAGACACCGGCGTAAAGAGTGGTTAAGATTGACTCAAAACTAAAGCCGAACGCCCTCAGAGCTGTTATACGCACCCGAGGGTAAGAAGCCCAATCACGAAAGTGGCTTTATCCTATCCGAACCCACGAAAGCTATGATACAAACTGGGATTAGATACCCCACTATGCCTAGCCATAAACATTGATAGTAAACTACACCTACTATCCGCCCGGGAACTACGAGCATCAGCTTGAAACCCAAAGGACTTGGCGGTGCTTTAGATCCACCTAGAGGAGCCTGTTCTAGAACCGATTACCCCCGTTCAACCTCACCTTTCCTTGTTTTTTCCGCCTATATACCACCGTCGTCAGCTTACCCTATGAAGGACTTATAGTAAGCAAGATTGGCACAGCCCAAAACGTCAGGTCGAGGTGTAGCGTATGGAAAGGGAAGAAATGGGCTACATTCCCTAATACAGTGAAATACGAACGATACACTGAAATACGTATCTGAAGGAGGATTTAGCAGTAAGCAGAAAATAGAGCGTTCCGCTGAAACCGGCCCTGAAGCGCGCACACACCGCCCGTCACTCTCCCCAAGCTTAATAGCCCTTAGTACCTAAAACCTAAAAACTGCAAAGGGGAGGCAAGTCGTAACATGGTAAGTGTACCGGAAGGTGCACTTGGAAAAATCAGAGTATAGCTAAGACAGAAAAGCATCTCCCTTACACCGAGAAGTCATCCGTGCAAATCGGATTACCCTGACGCCCAACAGCTAGCCCCTCCAACCAAGATCAACAACCCCACATAAATACCCCCTAACACCCTTAACCCACCCTAAACAAATCATTTTTCCCCCTTAGTACAGGCGATAGAAAAGGAACTGAGGAGCAACAGAAAAAGTACCGCAAGGGAAAGCTGAAAGAGAAATGAAATAACCCAGTAAAGCACATAAAAGCAGAGACTAACTCTCGTACCTTTTGCATCATGACTTAGCCAGTAACCCCCAAGCAAAGAGTACTTTAGTTTGGTACCCCGAAACTACGCGAGCTACTCCAAGTCAGCCTATTAATAGGGCAAACCCGTCTCTGTGGCAAAAGAGTGGGAAGAACTTTGAGTAGAGGTGACAGACCTACCGAGCCTAGTTATAGCTGGTTGCCTGGGAATTGGATAGAAGTTCAGCCTCCCGGCTTCTTTTCTCACCCCCAGTTTTCACCCCCTTCTGACACAAAGAAACCGAGAGAGTTAGTCAAAGGGGGTACAGCCCCTTTGACACAAGACACAACTTTTTTAGGAGGGTAAAGATCATAATTATCCTAAAGGCAGTATGTTTTAGTGGGCCTAAAAGCAGCCACCCTAACAGAAAGCGTTAAAGCTCAGACATAGCCTCACCCCTTCCCATTCTGATAACTTAATCTTAACCCCCTCTCCCTACCAGGCCGTCCCATGCAAGCATGGGAGCGACCATGCTAACATGAGTAATAAGAGAACCCAGCTTCTCTCCTCGCACACGCATATATCGGAACGGACCTCCCACCGAACCTTAACCGGCCCCAAACAAAGAGGGCACTGAACAATAGACCAAACAACCAGAAAACCCCCCAGTTACATAACCGTTAACCCCACACTGGTGTGCACCCAAGGAAAGACCAAAAGAAAAAGAAGGAACTCGGCAAACACATGAAGCCTCGCCTGTTTACCAAAAACATCGCCTCTTGCAAAATCAATGAATAAGAGGTCCCGCCTGCCCTGTGACTATAAGTTTAACGGCCGCGGTATTTTGACCGTGCGAAGGTAGCGCAATCACTTGTCTTTTAAATGGAGACCTGTATGAATGGCATAACGAGGGCTTAGCTGTCTCCTTTTTCAAGTCAATGAAATTGATCTCCCCGTGCAGAAGCGGGGATACGCACATAAGACGAGAAGACCCTATGGAGCTTTAGACACCAAGGCAGACCATGTTAAACACCCCAAAACAAAGGGCCAAACCAAATGACCCCTGCCCTAATGTCTTTGGTTGGGGCGACCGCGGGGAAACACAAAACCCCCACGTGGAACGAGAGCACTCCCTCTCACAACCAAGAGCTTCCGCTCTAATAAACAGAAATTCTGACCAATAAGATCCGGCAAAGCCGATCAACGGACCGAGTTACCCTAGGGATAACAGCGCAATCCCCTTTTAGAGGCCATATCGACAAGGGGGTTTACGACCTCGATGTTGGATCAGGACATCCTAATGGTGCAGCCGCTATTAAGGGTTCGTTTGTTCAACGATTAAAGTCCTACGTGATCTGAGTTCAGACCGGAGTAATCCAGGTCAGTTTCTATCTATGAAGTGATCTTTTCTAGTACGAAAGGACCGAAAAGAAAAGGCCCCTACCACATGTACGCCTTACCCCCACCTAATGAAAACAAATAAAGTAGGCAAAAGGGCATAACCCATCATGCCTTAGAGAACGGCATGTTAAGGTGGCAGAGCCCGGTTACTGCAAAAGACCTAAGCCCTTTCCACAGAGGTTCAAGTCCTCTCCTTAACTATGATTTCAACACTCATTACCCATATCATTAACCCCCTGGCTTTCATTGTCCCAGTTCTCCTAGCTGTTGCCTTCCTAACTCTAATTGAACGAAAAGTCCTCGGCTACATGCAGTTACGAAAAGGGCCAAACATTGTAGGCCCCTACGGACTCCTCCAGCCCATTGCCGACGGAGTTAAACTATTTATTAAAGAGCCCGTACGACCCTCAACTTCCTCGCCCCTCCTGTTTCTACTGACCCCTATACTAGCCCTCACACTAGCCCTTACCCTTTGAGCACCCATACCCCTCCCCTACCCCGTAATTGACCTAAACCTGGGAATCTTATTTATTCTTGCCCTGTCCAGCCTCGCAGTGTACTCAATCTTAGGATCAGGATGAGCCTCAAATTCAAAATATGCCCTCATCGGGGCCCTTCGAGCCGTCGCCCAAACCATCTCCTATGAAGTTAGCCTCGGCCTAATTCTTCTCAATGCCATTATCTTCACCGGAGGTTTTACACTCCAAACCTTCAACGTTGCCCAAGAAAGCATCTGACTAATTCTGCCAGCTTGACCCCTCGCTGCAATGTGATACATCTCTACACTGGCAGAAACCAACCGTGCCCCCTTTGACCTCACAGAAGGTGAGTCCGAGCTAGTCTCAGGATTCAACGTAGAATACGCAGGAGGCCCTTTCGCATTATTTTTCCTAGCAGAATACGCCAACATTCTCCTCATAAACACACTCTCCGCCACTCTTTTCCTCGGAGCCTCACACATCCCCACTTTGCCAGAGCTTACAGCCATTAACCTAATGACTAAAGCAGCCCTTCTTTCAATCGTCTTCCTCTGAGTACGAGCCTCCTACCCCCGATTCCGATACGACCAGCTCATGCATTTAATTTGAAAAAATTTTCTTCCCCTCACTCTTGCGTTAGTAATCTGACACCTTGCACTCCCGATTGCATTTGCAGGTTTACCACCCCAACTATAGCCCGGAGCTGTGCCTGAAGAAAAGGGCCACTTTGATAGAGTGAATCATGAGGGTTAGAGTCCCTCCAACTCCTTAGAAAGAAGGGATTTGAACCCTACCTGGAGAGATCAAAACTCTCAGTGCTTCCACTACACCACTTCCTAGTAAAGTCAGCTAATTAAGCTTTTGGGCCCATACCCCAAACATGTTGGTTAAACTCCTTCCTTTACTAATGAACCCGTACATCTTAGCCACCCTTCTATTCGGTTTAGGCCTAGGAACAACAATCACATTCGCAAGCTCACATTGACTCCTCGCTTGAATAGGACTTGAAATAAATACCCTTGCCATCATCCCCCTTATAGCCCAACACCACCACCCACGAGCAGTCGAAGCCACCACCAAATACTTCCTTACCCAAGCCACTGCCGCCGCCATACTACTTTTTGCAAGCACAACCAACGCATGGCTCACAGGACAATGAGACATCCACCAAATATCCCACCCTCTTCCCATCACAATAATTACCATTGCTCTTGCCCTTAAGATTGGACTCGCCCCCACACACTCATGGCTGCCAGAAGTCCTTCAAGGACTGGACCTAACCACCGGACTCATCCTCTCAACCTGACAGAAACTAGCCCCCTTCGCTCTCCTCCTACAAATTCAACCCACCAACTCATCCCTTCTTATTATCCTCGGTCTAATATCCACCCTCATTGGAGGATGAGGCGGGCTAAACCAAACACAACTACGAAAAATCCTCGCCTACTCCTCAATTGCCCACCTCGGCTGAATAATTCTTGTGCTCCAATTCTCCCCCTCCCTCACACTACTAACCCTACTCACATACTTCGTAATGACATTCTCAACATTCCTTGTATTCAAATTAAACAAAGCAACCAACATTAACACCCTTGCCATCTCATGGACTAAAGCTCCAGCACTGACCTCCCTAACCCCCCTTGTCCTGCTGTCCCTAGGAGGCCTCCCCCCACTGACCGGTTTCATGCCAAAGTGACTTATCCTTCAAGAACTAGCTAAACAAGACCTAGCGCCCACAGCCACACTAGCCGCACTAACAGCCCTTCTGAGCCTGTACTTTTACCTCCGTCTAACATATGCAATGACCTTAACTATCTCCCCCAACAGCCTCTCAGGAACAACTCCTTGACGCCTCCCCACGACACAACTAACACTCCCCCTCGCCGTCTCCACCATGGCCACCGTCTCTCTCCTCCCCCTGACACCCGCTATAATGGCCCTGCTAACCCTCTAAGAGACTTAGGCTAACATCTAGACCAAGGGCCTTCAAAGCCCTCAGTGGGAGTGAAAATCTCCCAGTCCCTGTAAGACTTGCGGGACATTACCCCACATCTCCTGCATGCAAAACAGACACTTTAATTAAGCTAAAGCCTTACTAGATAGGCAGGCCTCGATCCTGCAAACTCTTAGTTAACAGCTAAGCGCTCAAACCAGCGAGCATCCATCTACCTTTCCCCCGCCTAACTAGAAGACTAATAGGCGGGGGAAAGCCCCGGTAGACGACTAGTCTACTTCTTTAGATTTGCAATCTAATATGTAAAACACCTCGGAGCTTGGTAAGAAGAGGACTCAAACCTCTGTTTATGGGGCTACAATCCACCGCTTAAACCTCAGCCATCCTACCTGTGGCAATCACACGTTGATTTTTCTCGACCAATCACAAAGACATCGGCACCCTCTATCTAGTATTTGGTGCTTGAGCCGGAATAGTCGGCACGGCCCTAAGCCTGCTCATCCGAGCAGAACTAAGCCAACCAGGAGCCCTTCTTGGAGACGACCAGATTTATAATGTAATTGTTACAGCACATGCATTTGTAATAATTTTCTTTATAGTAATGCCAATTATGATTGGAGGGTTCGGAAACTGACTAATCCCCCTAATGATCGGAGCCCCTGATATGGCATTCCCTCGAATAAATAACATGAGCTTTTGACTCCTCCCTCCATCATTTCTTCTACTCCTAGCCTCCTCAGGCGTAGAGGCAGGAGCTGGAACTGGATGAACAGTTTACCCTCCCCTGGCAGGGAACCTCGCGCACGCAGGAGCATCAGTTGATTTAACTATTTTCTCCCTGCACCTGGCAGGTGTCTCTTCAATTCTAGGGGCCATTAACTTCATTACCACAATTATTAACATGAAACCCCCAGCCATTTCCCAATATCAAACACCCCTATTCGTCTGAGCCGTTCTAATTACCGCTGTATTACTCCTTCTCTCCCTTCCAGTCCTAGCTGCCGGAATTACAATGCTTCTCACAGATCGAAATCTAAACACCACCTTCTTCGACCCTGCAGGAGGAGGAGACCCCATTCTCTACCAACATCTATTCTGATTCTTCGGCCACCCAGAGGTATATATTTTAATTCTGCCCGGATTTGGGATGATTTCCCACATTGTTGCCTACTACTCTGGCAAAAAAGAACCATTCGGCTATATGGGCATGGTCTGAGCTATGATAGCAATTGGCCTTCTAGGATTTATTGTATGAGCCCACCACATGTTTACAGTGGGCATGGACGTAGACACACGAGCTTACTTCACATCCGCAACTATGATTATTGCCATCCCCACTGGAGTAAAAGTCTTCAGCTGACTTGCAACCCTTCACGGAGGCTCAATTAAATGAGAAACACCCCTACTGTGAGCCCTTGGGTTCATCTTCCTCTTTACTGTAGGAGGCCTGACAGGAATTGTCCTGGCCAACTCCTCACTAGACATTGTTCTCCACGACACATACTACGTAGTAGCCCACTTCCACTATGTCCTGTCAATGGGAGCGGTATTTGCAATTGTTGCTGCCTTCGTTCACTGATTCCCCCTATTTTCAGGCTACACCCTTCATAGCACTTGAACAAAAATCCACTTTGGAGTGATGTTCGTTGGAGTCAACCTAACATTCTTCCCTCAGCATTTCCTGGGCCTAGCCGGAATGCCTCGACGATACTCAGACTACCCAGATGCCTACACTCTTTGAAACACAATCTCATCTATCGGCTCCCTAATCTCCCTTGTGGCCGTAATCATGTTCCTATTTATCATTTGAGAAGCATTTGCTGCTAAACGTGAAGTTATGTCAGTTGAACTGACAATAACTAACGTAGAATGACTGCACGGCTGCCCTCCCCCTTATCACACATTTGAGGAACCTGCATTCGTTCAAGTTCAATCAAACTAACCGAGAAAGGGAGGAATTGAACCCCCGTAGGCTGGTTTCAAGCCAACCACATAACCACTCTGTCACTTTCTTTATAAGACACTAGTAAAACAGCCATTACTCTGCCTTGTCAAGGCAAAATTGTGGGTTAAAACCCCGCGTGTCTTAAAATTAATGGCACATCCCTCACAACTAGGATTTCAAGATGCAGCTTCACCTGTTATAGAAGAACTTCTTCACTTCCACGACCATGCCTTAATGATTGTCTTCCTAATCAGCACACTAGTACTTTACATTATTGTGGCCATGGTTTCCACCAAATTAACTAACAAATATATTTTAGACTCCCAAGAAATTGAAATTATCTGAACAATTCTCCCAGCAATTATCCTCATCCTCATTGCCCTCCCCTCACTTCGCATCCTCTATCTAATAGACGAAATTAATGACCCCCATCTCACAATTAAAGCCATAGGCCACCAATGATACTGAAGCTATGAGTATACCGACTACGAAGACCTGGGATTCGACTCTTATATAATCCCCACGCAAGACTTAACCCCTGGTCAATTCCGCCTTCTAGAAGCCGACCACCGAATAGTGATCCCCGTTGAATCCCCAATTCGAGTTTTAGTCTCAGCTGAAGACGTGCTCCACTCCTGAGCTGTCCCTGCCCTAGGTGTAAAAATAGACGCAGTCCCTGGTCGTCTAAACCAAACAGCCTTTATCGCATCCCGACCTGGTGTTTTCTATGGACAATGCTCCGAAATCTGTGGCGCTAACCACAGCTTTATGCCCATTGTAGTTGAAGCAGTCCCACTAGAACACTTTGAAAATTGATCATCTTTAATACTTGAAGACGCTTAGCTAAGAAGCTAAATAGGGCCATAGCGTTAGCCTTTTAAGCTAAAGACTGGTGACTCCCAACCACCCTTAGCTGCATGCCTCAACTCAACCCCGCCCCTTGATTTGCCATTCTAGTCTTCTCGTGACTAGTCTTCCTAACCATCCTTCCCCCTAAAGTCATAGCCCACACTTTCCCAAACGAGCCCACCCCCCAAAGCACTGAAAAACCTAAAACTGAGCCCTGAACTTGACCATGACACTAAGCTTCTTCGACCAATTTATGAGCCCCTCCTACCTAGGAATTCCCCTGATAGCCCTTGCCCTAAGCCTTCCTTGAACTCTTTACCCAACTCCGTCCACACGATGGCTAAACAACCGACTATTAACCCTTCAAGGCTGATTTATCAATCGATTTACTCAACAACTCCTCCTGCCCCTAAACCCCGGAGGCCACAAATGAGCCCTGCTTCTAACATCCCTTATATTATTCCTTATTACACTCAACATGCTAGGACTTCTCCCTTACACATTTACTCCAACCACTCAACTATCTCTGAACATAGGACTTGCTGTCCCTCTCTGACTAGCCACAGTCATTATTGGGATGCGAAACCAACCAACCATTGCACTAGGCCACCTCCTGCCAGAAGGAACCCCTACTCCTCTAATCCCCGTCCTAATTATTATCGAGACAATTAGCTTATTCATTCGTCCCCTGGCCCTAGGGGTTCGACTCACGGCCAATCTCACAGCTGGCCACCTCCTAATTCAACTAATCGCCACAGCTGCCTTTGTCCTTCTCCCTCTAATGCCAACCGTTGCAATTCTTACAGCTGCACTCCTTTTCCTCTTGACCCTACTAGAAGTGGCCGTAGCAATGATCCAAGCTTACGTCTTTGTTCTCCTCCTAAGCCTCTACCTACAAGAAAACGTTTAATGGCCCACCAAGCACACGCATACCACATAGTCGACCCCAGCCCTTGACCCCTTACAGGTGCAGTTGCTGCCCTACTAATGACATCAGGTCTCGCAATTTGATTCCACTTCCACTCCACAACACTGATATCCCTCGGAATAGCCCTTCTTCTCTTAACAATGTACCAATGATGGCGAGACATCGTACGAGAGGGGACATTCCAAGGACACCACACACCCCCTGTACAAAAAGGTCTCCGATATGGAATGATCCTCTTTATCACCTCTGAAGTCTTCTTTTTCCTAGGGTTCTTCTGAGCCTTCTACCACGCAAGCCTTGCACCCACCCCCGAACTAGGAGGCTGCTGACCACCAACAGGCATCACCCCCTTAGACCCATTCGAAGTGCCCCTCCTAAACACAGCTGTCCTACTTGCATCCGGGGTAACAGTCACCTGAGCCCACCACAGCATCATAGAAGGGGAACGAAAACAAGCAATCCAATCCCTCCTACTAACGATCCTTCTTGGCTTCTATTTCACCTTCCTCCAAGGAATGGAATACTATGAAGCTCCTTTCACACTCGCCGACGGGGTTTACGGCTCTACCTTCTTCGTAGCAACCGGCTTCCACGGCCTTCACGTCATCATCGGCTCTTCCTTTTTAGCGATCTGCTTACTCCGTCAAATCCAGTATCATTTCACATCTGAACACCACTTTGGATTCGAAGCAGCCGCCTGATACTGACACTTTGTAGACGTTGTCTGACTATTCTTATACATCTCCATCTACTGATGAGGCTCATAATCTTTCTAGTACTAAAGTTAGTATTAGTGACTTCCAATCACCAGGTCTTGGTTAAAATCCAAGGAAAGATAATGAATTTGGTCACAACAATTATTATTATTGCCGTTGCACTCTCCACGATCCTGGCTATCGTCTCCTTCTGACTTCCTCAAATAACACCAGATCATGAGAAACTCTCCCCCTACGAATGCGGTTTTGACCCCCTCGGCTCCGCCCGCCTTCCTTTCTCCCTCCGCTTCTTCCTCGTTGCAATCCTTTTTCTCCTCTTTGACCTAGAAATCGCCCTCCTTCTTCCCCTCCCATGAGGGGACCAACTCTCTTCCCCCCTATTGACCTTCTTCTGAGCCTCAGCTGTCCTAATCCTCCTCACCCTAGGCCTCATCTATGAATGACTCCAAGGGGGCCTCGAATGAGCCGAATAGGTTATTAGTTTAAGAAAAACATTTGATTTCGGCTCAAACAATTGTGGTTAAAGTCCACAATTACCTAATGACCCCCGTCCACTTCACCTTCTCCTCAGCTTTTATACTAGGGTTAACAGGGCTGGCATTCCACCGAACCCACCTTCTCTCCGCCCTCTTATGCTTGGAAGGGATAATACTTTCCCTATTTATTGCCCTCTCACTATGAGCCCTACAACTAAACACCACCCACTTCTCAGCCTCACCAATGCTTCTTCTAGCATTCTCAGCCTGCGAAGCAAGTGCAGGACTCGCCCTCTTAGTAGCCACCGCCCGCACCCACGGAACCGACCGCCTCCAAAGCCTAAACCTCCTACAATGCTAAAAATCCTAATTCCTACCCTAATGCTGGTACCAACAACTTGGCTTGTCTCTGCCAAATGACTTTGACCTACAACTCTTCTTCACAGCCTAGTAATTGCACTAACCAGCCTCACCTGACTAAAAAACCTTTCAGAAACAGGCTGATCTTGCCTTAACCCTTATATAGCGACAGACCCTTTATCTACCCCTCTCCTAGTCCTCACCTGCTGACTCCTCCCCCTCATGATCCTCGCCAGCCAAAACCATACAGCCCTAGAACCAATCAACCGCCAACGAATATACATCACCCTCCTCACCTCCCTACAAATTTTCCTAATTATGGCCTTCGGCGCTACTGAAATTATTATGTTTTACGTTATATTTGAAGCCACACTTATCCCCACTCTTTTCCTCATTACTCGCTGAGGGAACCAAACTGAGCGACTTAACGCCGGCACCTACTTCCTATTCTACACCCTCGCTGGCTCCCTGCCCCTCCTTGTTGCACTTCTCCTACTCCAAAACAGCACCGGAACCCTCTCCCTCCTCACACTACAATACGCCAACCCCCTTCAACTCACAACCTATGCAGACAAACTATGATGAGCAGCCTGCTTGCTCGCTTTCCTAGTAAAAATACCACTCTACGGAGTCCATCTCTGACTCCCTAAAGCCCACGTAGAAGCCCCCGTTGCAGGATCTATGGTCCTTGCTGCCGTTCTTCTAAAACTAGGAGGCTACGGAATGATACGAATACTAGTAGTGCTAGAACCACTTACCAAAGAACTAAGCTACCCCTTCATTATCCTGGCCCTTTGAGGAGTAATTATGACCGGCTCAATCTGCTTACGACAAACAGATCTAAAATCTCTCATCGCCTACTCCTCCGTCAGCCATATGGGTCTTGTAGTAGGGGGGATTCTAATCCAAACACCCTGAGGCTTTACTGGAGCCCTCATCCTAATAATTGCCCACGGCCTGACATCCTCCGCCCTCTTCTGTCTCGCCAACACCAACTATGAGCGCACCCACAGCCGAACTATGGTCCTAGCGCGAGGACTTCAAATAGCCCTCCCCCTGATGACAACCTGATGATTCATTGCCAGCCTAGCTAACCTCGCCCTTCCACCCCTCCCTAACCTCATGGGAGAATTAATGATTATTACATCACTATTCAACTGATCTTGATGAACCCTCATCCTAACAGGGGCAGGCACCCTAATCACCGCAGGCTACTCCCTCTACATATTCCTCATAACCCAACGAGGCCCACTACCAGCACATATTATTGCCCTTGACCCCTCACACTCTCGAGAACATCTCCTAATGGCCCTCCACCTGCTCCCGCTAATCCTATTAATCCTGAAACCTGAGCTAATCTGAGGTTGGACCGCCTGTAGATATAGTTTAACTAAAATATTAGATTGTGATTCTAAAGACAGGGGTTAAAACCCCCTTATCCACCGAGAGAGGCTCGCTAGCAACGAAGACTGCTAATCTTCGCCACCTTGGTTGAACCCCTGGGCTCACTCGTTAGGGCTTCTAAAGGATAACAGCTCATCCGTTGGTCTTAGGAACCAAAAACTCTTGGTGCAAATCCAAGTAGCAGCTATGCATCCCACTTCCCTAATAATGACTTCTAGCCTAATCATTATTTTTGCACTATTAATTTACCCTGTGCTTACCACTCTTAACCCCCTTCCTCGAGAAGCTAACTGAGCCCTCTCCCAAGTAAAAACAGCAGTTAAACTAGCCTTCTTTGTTAGCCTCCTCCCTTTATTCCTCTTCCTCAACGAAGGCGCAGAAACAATCATCACCAACTGAACCTGAATAAACACCCTGACCTTTGATGTTAATATTAGCTTCAAATTCGACCACTACTCCATCATCTTCACCCCAATCGCTCTGTACGTCACCTGATCCATCCTAGAATTCGCATCCTGATACATGCATGCAGACCCCTTCATAAACCGCTTCTTCAAATACCTCCTAGTTTTCCTCATCGCCATGATCATCCTCGTCACCGCCAATAACATGTTCCAAATCTTCATCGGCTGAGAAGGAGTGGGCATTATATCTTTCCTCCTAATCGGTTGATGGTACGGCCGAGCTGATGCCAACACAGCTGCCCTCCAAGCAGTCCTATACAACCGAGTCGGAGACATTGGCCTAATCTTCGCCATAGCATGAATAGCAACAAACCTCAACTCCTGGGAAATACAACAAATATTTGCAGCAGCAAAAAATATAGATCTCACCTTCCCCCTCTTAGGACTCATCCTCGCAGCCACCGGAAAATCAGCCCAATTCGGACTCCACCCCTGGCTTCCTTCTGCCATGGAAGGCCCTACACCGGTCTCTGCCCTACTGCACTCAAGCACTATGGTTGTTGCCGGAATTTTCCTCTTAGTCCGTATGAGCCCCCTCATAGAAAACAACCAAACTGCCTTAACAACTTGTCTTTGCCTGGGGGCCCTCACTACCCTATTCACTGCCACCTGTGCCCTCACCCAAAATGACATCAAAAAAATTGTAGCCTTTTCCACATCAAGCCAACTAGGCTTAATAATGGTAACCATCGGACTTAATCAGCCTCAACTCGCCTTCCTACACATCTGCACTCACGCCTTCTTCAAAGCAATGCTCTTCCTCTGCTCCGGCTCAATCATCCACAGTCTCAATGACGAACAAGACATTCGCAAAATAGGAGGCATGCATCACCTCACCCCATTCACGTCCTCCTGCTTAACCCTTGGAAGCCTAGCTCTTACAGGCACCCCCTTCCTAGCAGGCTTCTTCTCCAAAGACGCCATCATCGAAGCCCTAAACACATCTTACCTCAACGCCTGAGCCCTCGCCCTTACACTTCTAGCCACCTCATTTACAGCCATTTACAGTCTTCGTGTAGTCTTCTTCGTCGCCATAGGCCACCCTCGATTTAACTCACTCTCCCCAATCAACGAAAACAACCCCGCAGTAATTAACCCTATTAAACGATTAGCCTGAGGAAGTATCATTGCTGGACTACTTATTACCTCCAACATCCTTCCTCTAAAAACCCCTGTCATATCTATGCCCCCTCTGCTAAAACTAGCTGCTCTAACAGTTACCATCATTGGCCTACTCCTCGCATTAGAACTAGCCTCACTAACAAGCAAACAATTCAAACCTACCCCCCTATCCGCCCCTCACCACTTCTCAAACATGCTTGGGTTCTTCCCAGCGATTATTCACCGCTTTACCCCAAAACTCAACCTAACCCTAGGTCAAGCAATTGCAAGTCAAATAGTCGACCAAACCTGACTAGAAAAATCAGGCCCCAAAGCAGTTGCTTCCCTTAACATCCCCCTTGTCACAACAACAAGCAACACTCAACAAGGAATGATCAAAACCTACCTAACGCTGTTCCTCCTAACTTTCGCCCTCGCAACACTAGTCTTCATCCTTTAAACCGCTCGAAGCGTCCCCCGACTAAGCCCTCGTGTTAACTCCAGCACAACAAACAAAGTGAGCAAGAGAACTCAAGCACTAATTACCAGCATTCCGCCCCCTAACGAATACATTAGCGCAACCCCTCCAATATCCCCACGAAGCACAGAAAAATCCCCCAGCTCATCAACCGAGACTCAAGAAGACTCATATCACCCCCCTCAAAATAGCCCTGATACTAGAGCCACCCCTACCACATACATCACCATGTAGGCCGCAACAGGCCGACTACCCCAGCTCTCAGGATAAGGCTCAGCAGCCAACGCCGCCGAATACGCAAACACAACTAACATTCCCCCCAAATAAATCAAAAACAACACCAGGGACAAAAAAGAACCCCCATGCCCGACCAAAACACCACACCCCAACCCTGCTACTACAACCAGCCCTAAAGCAGCAAAGTAAGGAGAAGGATTAGAAGCAACCGCTACTAACCCTAGAACTAGCCCAAATAAAAACAAAGACATAATATAAGTCATAATTCCTGCCAGGACTCTAACCAGGACTAATGGCTTGAAAAACCACCGTTGTTATTCAACTACAAGAACCTCCTAATGGCAAGCCTACGCAAAACCCACCCACTACTAAAAATTGCTAACAACGCACTAGTTGACCTTCCCGCACCCTCCAATATTTCAGTATGATGAAACTTTGGCTCCTTACTTGGCCTTTGCTTAATTGCCCAAATTCTAACAGGACTCTTCCTTGCTATACATTATACCTCTGACATCACAATAGCCTTCTCATCTGTAGCACACATCTGCCGAGACGTAAACTACGGATGACTAATCCGCAACCTCCATGCCAACGGCGCTTCTTTCTTCTTCATCTGCATTTACCTTCACATCGGCCGAGGCCTTTACTACGGCTCATACCTCTACAAAGAAACATGAAACATCGGAGTTGTCCTTCTCCTTTTAGTAATAGCAACAGCCTTTGTAGGCTACGTCCTCCCCTGAGGACAGATGTCATTCTGAGGAGCTACCGTAATTACCAACCTACTCTCCGCCATCCCCTATGTTGGTAACACCCTTGTTCAATGAATCTGAGGAGGCTTCTCGGTTGACAATGCCACCCTCACACGATTCTTCGCTTTCCACTTCCTCCTCCCATTCATCATTGCAGCCGTTACCATACTGCACCTACTATTTCTGCATGAAACAGGGTCAAACAACCCTCTTGGCCTAAATTCAGACGTAGATAAAATCTCCTTCCACCCCTACTTCTCCTACAAAGACCTACTAGGCTTTGTAGTAGTCCTCATTGCACTAACCTCCCTAGCACTTTTCTCACCCAACCTCTTAGGCGACCCAGACAATTTCACCCCCGCCAACCCCCTAGTCACGCCGCCTCACATCAAACCTGAGTGATACTTCCTGTTCGCATACGCCATTCTACGCTCAATCCCCAACAAACTAGGTGGCGTACTAGCCCTACTTGCCTCAATCCTCGTACTCATGGTCGTGCCAATCCTGCACACCTCCAAACAACGAGGCCTGACATTCCGACCTGTCACTCAATTCCTCTTCTGAACCTTAATCGCAAACGTCGCCATCCTCACATGAATTGGCGGGATACCTGTCGAACACCCTTTCATCATCATCGGCCAAATCGCCTCCGTCCTATACTTCTCACTATTCCTGATCTTCGCCCCATTGGCAGGATGACTAGAGAACAAAGCCCTCGGATGACTCTGCATTAGTAGCTCAGCTTCAGAGCGCCGGTCTTGTAAACCGGACGTCAGGGGTTAAAATCCCCTCTACTGCTCAAAGAGAAGGGATTTTAACCCTCACCACTAACTCCCAAAGCTAGTATTCTAAGCTAAACTACTCTTTGCTTTGTACATATATGTATTTACACCATACATTTATATTGACCATTAATATTAATGCTATCATAGGACATGCTACGCTTAACCACTCCACATATATAAAATATTAACCATTCATACATCACCATACATAATAAAGACTTACTAAAAGCATATCAACTATAAAACCCCCTAATCTTTATTTGATTAATAAACGAAACTTATATCTCTAAACGATCAGTTCACCCGTCAAGATATAACAGGACCCAACATCCCGCCAACTCTCACAAATTTAATGTAGTAAGAACCGACCATCAGTTGATTACTTAATGCATACTGTTATTGAAGGTGAGGGACAATGATCGTGGGGGTTTCACTCAGTGAACTATTCCTGGCATTTGGTTCCTATTTCAGGAACATTAATTGATATTATTCCTCACACTTTCATCGACGCTTGCATAAGTTAATGGTGGTAATACATACTCCTCGTTACCCACCATGCCGGGCGTTCTCTCTAGAGGGTGGCGGGTTTCCTTTTTTCGGTTTCCTTTCACTTGACATTTCACAGTGCATAGCGTCAACGATTAACAAGGTTGAACATTTTTTCTTGCTTGCAAACGAGATTTTGCATGGTGAAAAGATATTACACAAGAATTGCATATTAGGATATCATGAGCATAAATGATGTGTAATTACTCCTAAGATACCTAAGATACCCCCTGGGTTTCTTCGCGTAAAACCCCCCTACCCCCCTATACTCCTGAGATCACTAACAATCCTGAAAACCCCCCGTAAACAGGAAAACCTCAAGTAATATATTTTAAGTCCAAAATGCATCTATTTACATTATTTAAATAATGCATGC